TTATTTTAATGTAAATTTATTAATAATGGTTTAAATATAAACTTAAATTGAAATTATCTATTATTATTATTATTATTATATTAAATATTTAATCTATTATTTATATATATATATATTAAATTTTTTTTTAAATTAATATTATATATATTAATATATAGTTATTTGAATTAATTATAAAAATTTATATGCCATTTAATTTTCAATATGAATATTATAAAGAGAGAGAGAGAGAAATTATTTAAAATTTAATAATGTCTAATAAATATTTTATTATAAAAAAAAAAAAAAAAAAATCTATGTAAAAAATAGTGTATATAAATAAAATTTATTATGGTTTAAAAAATTTATTTTTAATTTATTTTACATATAAATTTTAGTGTTAATTTTTAATTATTTTAATAATAATTAATTTATTTTGGTAGTAATTAATATTAAAAATTTAAGAAATTAAGATTTAGTAATATTAAAATTAATAACAAATTTTGTGCCAGCAGTTGCGGTTACACAAAAATTGAATTAAATTTTATTAGTTATTAATAAATAAAAAAAAATTAATTAAAATAATAAATTATTAGGTGAAATTTTAATTTATTTAAAAATTTATTTAATAATTATGATTTAATAAAATATAAAAATAAACTAGGATTAGATACCCTATTATTAATATTTTAAAATAAAATACTAAAATAGTAATTAATTATTTATTGAAACTTAAATAACTTGGCGGTATTTTAGTTCATTTAGAGGAATCTGTTTAATAATTGATAATCCACGAATAAATTTACTTAATTTATTATTTTGTATATCGTTGTTAAAAAAATATTTTTTAGTAAAAATAATATTTTAAAATTTTAAATAAAAATTAAATCAGATCAAGATGCAGATTATAATTAAGAATATAATGGATTACAATAAATATATTTAAATGGGGATTAATTTGTAAGGATTAATTGAAAGTGGATTTAAATGTAATTTTATTTATTTTAATAAAATGATTATAAATTAAAATATGTACATATTGCCCGTCGCTTTCATAAATAAATTGAAATAAGTCGTAACAAAGTAGAGGTACTGGAAAGTGTTTCTAGAAAGATCAAATTAGAGCTTGAATTAAGTTTTTCATTTACATTGAAAAGATATTGTAAAAACAATTAATTTGATGGGGGTAAAATTAATAAAATAAAACTAAAAAAAAAAATTTTAAATAAAATATTTTAAAGGGGGGTTAAAGTATTTTAAAAGAAAAAATTTTTAATTTTATAGTGGAATAGTATTGTAAAAGAATTTTGAAATAAATTAAAAATAAATTTTTATAAAAGTAATTTTAATTTAATGTATCTTGTGTATCAGAGTTTATTAATAAAAAATTTAATTTATAAATTTTCTCGAATTTAAAAGAGTTAATTAATTATAAAAGTTATTGTTGCAAAAATATTTTAAATAATTAATTTGAAATGAAATGTTAATCGTTTTTAAATATATCTAGTTTTTTTAGAAAAAAATTTAATTTTAAATTTTAATTTAAAATATTTTTTATTTTAAAAAAATTTTTATGTAGAATTTAATAATTTAAGGGATAAGCTTTAAATTAAATATTTATAATTGATTGTAAATTTTCAAATAATTAAGATTTATATAATTTAAATTGTTAATAAATTTTAATTTTTTATAAATAATCTTAAATAAAATAAAATTTAAAAAATATTTAAATTTTTATAAAAAAATAAATTAAAAATAATTAAATTTAATTATAATGATAAAATTAGTATATAAATATATGTAAAATAAATTAAAAATTATGAAAATTAATAAAAAGGAATTCGGCAAAAATTTATATTCACTTGTTTATCAAAAACATGTCTTTTTGAAAATAATTTAAAGTCTAATCTGCCCACTGATGAAAATTAAAGGGCTGCAGTATTTTGACTGTACAAAGGTAGCATAATCATTAGTCTCTTAATTGGTGACTTGTATGAAAGATTGGATGAGATATAAACTGTCTCTTTATTATTTGTAGAATTTAATTTTTTATTTAAAAAGTTAAAATAAATTTAAAAGACGAGAAGACCCTATAGAGTTTTATAGATTTTATAATGTATAATTTTATATAAATAATTAATTAAAAATTGTAATATTTATTTTATTGGGGTGATAGAAAAATTAAAAAAACTTTTTTTAAAAAATAACATAGATAAGTGAATAAAAGATCCAAAAATTTTGATTGAAAGAAAAAATTACCTTAGGGATAACAGCGTAATTTTTTTTTTTAGTTCAAATAAAAAAAAAAGTTTGCGACCTCGATGTTGGATTAAGATAAAATTTAAATGCAAAAGTTTAAAATTTTGATCTGTTCGATCATTAAAATCTTACATGATCTGAGTTCAAACCGGTGTGAGCCAGGTTGGTTTCTATCTTTAGATAAATGAAATATTTTAGTACGAAAGGATCAAATATTTAAAATAAATTTTAAATTAAATGAATATTAATAAATTAGTTGTAAAGCTATTTTGGCAGAAAAATGTGATGATTTTAGAAGTCATTTTAAATATAATTTATTATATAGATAGTAAATGATAATAAAGGATTTAATTTTAATTTTTGTTGGGTTATTAATTTTAATTTTAGGTTTATTAATTGGAGTTGCTTATTTAGTTTTATTAGAGCGTAAAGTATTAGGATATATTCAAATTCGTAAAGGTCCAAATAAAGTTGGATTTATAGGTCTTTTACAACCTTTTTCTGATGCAATTAAATTATTTACTAAAGAACAAATTTATCCTTTAACTTCAAATTATATATCTTATTATTTTTCTCCTGTAATTAGTTTTATTTTATCTTTAATAATTTGAATTTTAATTCCTTATTATTTTAATATAATTAGATTTAATTTAGGAATTTTATTTTTTCTTTGTTGTACTAGTTTAGGGGTTTATACTGTGATAGTGGCTGGTTGATCTTCTAATTCAAATTATTCTTTATTAGGGGGTTTACGGGCTGTTGCTCAAACAATTTCTTATGAAGTTAGATTAGCTTTAATTTTAATAAGAGGGGTTATAATAATTATGGAATTTAATTTAATAAAGTTTTTTGAATATCAAAATATGGTTTGATTTATTTTTTTAATATTTCCGTTAAGATTATGTTGAATATCTTCAAGATTAGCTGAAACAAATCGTACTCCATTTGATTTTAGTGAAGGTGAGAGAGAATTAGTTTCAGGATTTAATATTGAATATAGAAGAGGAGGATTTGCTTTAATTTTTTTAGCTGAATATTCTAGAATTTTATTTATAAGATTATTATTTGTTTTAATTTATATAGGTGGCTATAATTTAACTTTATTTTTTTATTTAAAATTAACTTTTATTTCTTTTTTATTTATTTGAGTTCGGGGAACATTACCTCGATATCGTTATGACAAATTAATATATTTAGCTTGAAAAAGATATTTACCTATTTCTCTTAATTTTTTATTATTTTATTTAGGTTTAAAAATTTTTTTTATTTAATTTAATTATTTTTAGTATAAATTAATAGAATAAATATTCTTTCTTAAGTTTTCAAAACAAATGCTTATATACAAGCTCATTAATTAATTATTTAAAAATTAAATTATCTCATATTTTATTAATTAAAGGATTTAAAATAAAATAAGAAAAATAAATTACTGTTAATAGTTGTCCTGTAATAATATAAGGGGCTTCAACAGGTCGAGCTCCAATTCATGTTAATAGAATTACTGTAGTTACTATAATTCAAAATAAAATTTGATTTAAGGGATAAAATTGAATTCCTTGAATTTTTTTATTAAAAGTAAAAGGTAAAATAATTAAAATTAAGATTGATATAACTAAAGCAATTACTCCTCCAAGTTTGTTAGGAATTGATCGTAAAATAGCATATGCAAATAAAAAATATCATTCTGGTTGAATATGAATAGGGGTTACTAAAGGATTGGCAGGAATAAAATTATCTGGATCTCCCAATAAATAAGGATTAGTTAATGTTAATATAGTTAATAAAAAAATTAAAATAATAAATCCAATTAAATCCTTAAAAGTAAAAAATGGGTGAAAAGGAATTTTATCTAAATTTCTGTTAATTCCTAAAGGATTATTAGATCCAGTTTGATGTAAAAATAAAAGATGAATTATAACTATTATTAAAATAATAAAGGGTAATAAAAAGTGAAAAGTATAAAATCGGGTTAATGTGGCATTATCTACAGCAAATCCCCCTCAAATTCAGTTTACTAATATAGTTCCTAAATAAGGGATGGCTGATAAAAGATTAGTAATAACAGTTGCTCCTCAAAATGATATTTGACCCCATGGTAAAACATATCCTATAAAAGCTGTTGCTATTAATAAAAATAAGATAATTACTCCTCTTATTCATGTGAATTTTAAATTAAAAGATTCATAATAAATTCCTCGTCCAATATGAAGATACACACAAATAAAAAAAAATGATGCTCCATTAGCATGTAAAGTTCGGATTAATCAACCATAATTAACATTTCGACAAATATAATTTACTCTATAAAAAGCTAATTCAATATTAGCTGTATAATATATGGTTAAAAAAAGTCCTGTTAAAATTTGAATAATTAAACATAAACTAAGTAAAGATCCAAAATTTCATCAAATTGAAATATTAGATGGAGTAGGTAAATCAATTAATGATCCATTAATGATTTTAATAATTGGGTGAGTTTTTCGAATAGGTTTATATAAATTTATCATTTGTAGTTTAAATAAAAGTTCGTAAAGGCCCAAAAAAAATATTAGTAATTTTTACTACCGCAACTAATGTAATAAATAAATAAATAATTAATATAATTATTAATAAAAATGTTTGATTATTATATAATTTAGTTAAATTAATTTTATTTTCGTTATTAAAAAATAAATAATTATTAAAAAAATTATCTATATCAGAATTATTAATAAAATTTATTCAATTTAAATTATATCTAAATAATAAACTTAAAAATAAACTAATTAAAATAAAACTAAAAAAAAATATTTTTATTTTAAATGAAAATATAAATAATTCATTTGAAGCTACGCTTGATACATAAATAAAAAGAACTAAAAGACCCCCTAAAAAAGTTAAAAATAATACATAAGAAAATCAATAAGTTTTAATAATTAATCCTGATAAAATACAAGTTAATAATGTTTGTATTAAAATTATTAATCCTATAGATAAAGGATGATTTAAAAAAAATATAAAAAATGATAAAATAATTAATAAAGTTGAAAAAAATATTTTTGTTATTTCAAAGAATAGTTTATAAAAATAATAATTTTGGAGATTATAGATAAAGATTTTTCTTTTTCTTTGAAGTTTTTAAAGAAATTTCTTATTTTTGATTTACAAGACCAATGTTTTTTTTAAACTATAAAAACTAATGATAATTATTATAAATATAATGTTTACTATTATTTTTATGTTTATTTTAGGTAATATGATTTTTGTGTCAAAACATAAGCATTTATTAATTGTTTTATTAAGATTAGAATTTATTGTTTTAAGAATTTTTTTTTTTATATTATTATTTTTAAGTTATATTGAATTTGATATATATATATTAATAGTTTTTTTAGTTTTTTCAGTTTGTGAAGGTGCTTTAGGTTTATCAATTTTAGTGTCAATAATTCGAACTCATGGGAATGATTATTTTCAAAGTTTAAGAATATTATAATATGATAAAATTTTTATTTATACTATTATTTATAATTCCTTTATGTTTTATAAAAAATATATTTTGAATGGTTCAGATATTATTATTATTAATAATATTTATATTTATAAATTTAACAATAAATTTAATAAATTTTACTAATATAAGTTATATATTTTCTTGTGATATAATTTCTTTTGGATTAATTTTATTAAGAATTTGAATTTCTAGATTAATAATTATATCTAGAGAAAATTTATTTAAAAATAAATTTTATATTAATTTTTTTTTATTAAATATTGTTATATTAATAATTATATTATTTTTAACTTTTAGTGTTATAAATTTATTTATATTTTATTTATTTTTTGAGGGGAGATTAATTCCTACTTTATTATTAATTATCGGGTGGGGGTATCAACCTGAGCGAATTCAAGCTGGGATATATCTTTTATTTTATACTTTATTTGCTTCTTTACCTTTATTATTAGGAATTTTTTATATTTTTTATGAAATAAATTATATTATAATTTATTTTTTAAAATTTTTTAATTTAAATATTTATTTATTATATTTTTGTATATTAATAGCATTTTTAGTAAAAATACCGATATATTTTGTTCATTTATGATTACCCAAAGCTCATGTTGAGGCTCCAGTTTCTGGTTCAATAATTTTAGCAGGTATTATATTAAAATTAGGAGGTTATGGATTATTACGAATAATAGTATTTTTACAGCAAATTAGTTTTAAATTAAATATTATTTGAGTTGTTATTAGATTAATTGGGGGATTTTATATTAGATTAAAATGTTTTTGTCAAATTGATATTAAATCTTTAATTGCTTATTCTTCAGTAGCTCATATAAGTATTGTAATTAGAGGAATTATAACAATAAATTATTGAGGGTTTATAGGATCTTATATCTTAATAATTGGTCATGGGTTATGTTCTTCTGGAATATTTTGTTTAGCTAATATTAATTATGAACGATTTCATAGACGAAGATTATTTATTAATAAAGGATTAATAAATTTTATACCTTCAATAAGATTATGATGATTTTTATTAATATCTTCAAATATAGCTGCTCCCCCTTCTTTAAATTTAATAGGAGAAGTTAGTTTAATTAATAGATTAGTTAGTTGATCTTGATTAACAATAATTACTTTAATATTAATTTCTTTTTTTAGTGCTGGTTATAGATTATATTTATTTTCTTATACACAACATGGAAAATATTATTCAGGTTTATATAGATTTTATACTGGGGTATCTCGAGAGTATTTATTATTAATATTACATTGATTACCTTTAAATTTTATAATTTTAAAGGTTGATTACTCAATAATTTGATTTTAATATATAATACTTAAATAATTTATATAAAATATTGATTTGTGGTATCAAAAATATGAGTTAACTCATTTTAAGTTATTCAAAAATATTCAATTTGTTTTATTAGATTTTTTTTTTTATTTTTTTTTAGTTTAATAAATTTTTTTTTTATAATTTATTTTATTATAAATAATATAGTTTTATTTTTAGAATGAGAATTAATTTCTTTAAATTCAGTAAGAGTAGTTATATCTATTTTATTAGATTGAATGTCTTTATTATTTATAATATTTGTTTCTTTAATTTCTTCTGTGGTTATTTATTATAGAAAAAGATATATAAGATCAGAGTTGAATTTAAATCGTTTTATTATTTTAGTTTTATTATTTGTTTTTTCAATAGTATTATTAATTATTAGACCTAATATTTTAAGAATTTTTTTAGGTTGGGATGGATTAGGGTTAGTTTCATATTGTTTAGTAATTTATTATCAAAATATTAAATCTTATAATGCTGGTATATTAACTGCTTTATCTAATCGAATTGGTGATGTTTGTATTTTAATAGTAATTTCTTGAATATTAAATTATGGTAGATGAAATTATATTTTTTATTTAAATTTTATAAAAAATGATTTTGTTATAATAATTGTTAGATTTATAATTATTTTAGCTGCAATAACTAAAAGAGCTCAAATTCCTTTTAGTTCTTGATTACCTGCAGCAATAGCTGCTCCAACACCAGTATCAGCTTTAGTTCATTCATCTACTTTAGTAACCGCTGGAGTTTATTTATTAATTCGATTTAATATATTATTACTTGATACTATTTTTTTAAAAATATTATTATTATTATCTGGTCTAACTATATTTATAGCTGGAATTTCAGCAAATTATGAATTTGATTTAAAAAAAATTATTGCTTTATCAACTCTAAGACAATTAGGTTTAATAATAAGAATTTTAAGAATAGGATTGCCAGATTTAGCTTTTTTCCATTTATTAAGACATGCTATATTTAAGGCTTTATTATTTATATGTGCTGGGGTTATTATTCATATAATAAATGATATACAAGATATTCGTTTTATAGGGGGGATTAGATTTTATTTACCTTTAACTTCCCTATGTATAAATATTTCTAATTTAGCTTTATGTGGGATTCCTTTTTTAGCTGGATTTTATTCTAAGGATTTAATTTTAGAAATAGTAAGATTAAGAAATTTAAATTTATTAATTTTTTTTTTATATTATATTTCTACAGGTTTAACTATATTTTATACAATTCGTTTATTAATATATTTAATAATTAATGATTATAATTTAATTAGAATTTATAATTTATATGATGAAGATTATATTATATTAAAAAGTATATTTTTATTATTATTTATAAGAGTAGTAAGAGGGAGATTTTTAAGATGAATAATTTTTTCTTATCCTTATATAATTTTTTTACCTTTTAATTTAAAAATGATAGTTATTTATGTTAGATTAATTGGAGGTTTAATAGGTTATTTTATTAGAAATATAAATATTTATTCAATAAATAAATTTTTAATAACATATGATTTAAGAAGTTTTTTAAGAATTATATGATTTATACCTAATTTATCTACTTATGGTTTAAATTATTATTTCTTAAATTTTAGTCAAAATTTATTTAAGAATATTGATTTAGGATGAAGAGAATTATATAGAGGGAAAGGTTTATATCAAATTATAAAAAATTATTCTGTATTTTATTATTTTTATCAAATAAATAATTTTAAAATTTATTTATTTAGATTTATTTTATGAATAATTATTTTACTTATTATGTTAATAATTTATTTAAATAGCTTATATATTAGAGCATAATATTGAAGATATTAAGGAAATTATTTTAATTTTTAAATATTTATTTATAAAAATTTAAATATTTTATTTTTACAATGAAAATGTAATGTTTTAAATAAACTATATAAATAAAAAGAAATATTAATGGAATTTAACCACTAAAAATTAAGTTAGCAGCTTAATTTTAATCTTTATATTTCTTTAATTGGAATTTTTATTCAATATTATCATTAACAGTGATATACCTCTATTTTGGTTTCAATTAATTTAAATAAGGAGTTTATTTTACTCTATCTTTTAAGTCGAAATTAAATGCAAAAATTGCTTCTTATTTTAAGATAAATTGAAATTTCAATATTTTTTGAATGCAAATCAAATGTTTTTTTTTAAACTATAATCCTTATTTAAAATTAAATTTTATAAAATAAATTTAATTAGTTCAATTAAGTATATTTTGATTTCATTCATGATAAAGTCCAATTAATAAAATTAATAAAAAAAAGATTCTAATCTTAGTTCAAATAAATAAATTAATTAATGAAAATGTTGAAATTATTGGAAAAATTAAGGCAATTTCTACATCAAAAATTAAAAAAATAACAGTAATTAGAAAAAAATGTAAAGAAAAAGGAATTCGAGCAGAAGATTTAGGGTCAAATCCACATTCAAATGGTGAACATTTTTCTCGATCTGAAAAAGATTTTTTTGATAAAATAATAGATAGAAATATTATAATATTAGAAATTAATATAATTAATAATGAAATTATTAAAATTAAATGAATTATTTATATTAAATAAAATTTAAACTTTTTGATTGGAAGTCAAATATACTAAATATATTATATAAATAGTTAATTACCTCATCAATAAATAGAAATATAAAGAAATAATCATACAACATCAACAAAATGTCAATATCAAGCAGCTGCTTCAAATCCAAAATGATGGTTATTAGAAAAATGATTATTTAAATGACGTATTAAACATACTGATAAAAATAATGTTCCAATAATTACGTGAAGACCGTGGAATCCTGTTGCTATAAAAAATGTTGACCCATAAATTCTATCTGCAATAGTAAAAGGTGCTTCAATATATTCGTATGCTTGTAAAATAGTAAAGTAAATTCCTAAGCAAATTGTAATAAATAATCCTTGAGTTGTTTGAGAATAATTATTTTCTATTAAAGCATGATGAGCTCAAGTTACAGTAATTCCAGATGAAATTAAAATAATAGTATTTAAAAGAGGAATTTGAAATGGATTAAACGGGATAATACTTATTGGAGGTCATGTAGCTCCAATTTCGATATTAGGTGAAAGTCTACTATGAAAAAAAGCTCAAAAAAATGATAAAAAAAAAAATACTTCTGAAATAATAAATAAAATTATTCCTCAACGTAATCCTTTATGAACTAAAATTGTATGTTTGCCTTGAAGAGTTCCTTCTCGACAAATATCTCGTCATCATTGATATATAGTTATTAATGTAATAATATAACCTAAAATTAATAAATTTATATTAAAATTATGAAATCATTTAATTATTCCAGTTACTAAAGTTAATACTCCAATTGCTCCAGTAAGAGGTCATGGGCTATAATCTACTAAGTGATATGGGTGATTAGAGTGGGTTGTCATTAATTTACTTCACTAGAATATAAGGTTCTTAAAATAGAAATAACGTATGATTGAATAATAGCTACTGCTGATTCTAAAATTAATAATAAAATTTGAATAAAAATTAATAAAAAAATTAATAGTGTTGGAAAACTATTTCCGGTACCTCTTAATAAAGTTATTAATAAGTGTCCGGCAATTATATTAGCTGTTAAACGAACAGCTAAAGTTCCAGGTCGAATAATATTTCTAATAGTTTCAATTAATACTATAAAAGGTATTAAAATTCTAGGAGTTCCTTGGGGGATTATGTGGGCAAATATATGTTGAGAATTATTAATTCATCCATAAAATATAAATCTTAATCATAAAGGTAAAGATAATGATAAAGATAATGTTAAGTGACTTGTTCTTGTAAAAATATATGGGAATAATCCTAAAAAATTATTAAATAAAACGAATGAAAATAATGAAATAAAAATAAAAGTTGAACCATTAAATCTATTTTTACCTAATAAAGTTTTAAATTCTTTATGAAGTTTTTCTAAAATAAAATTTCAAAAAATAATATGTCGGTTTGGAATTAATCAAAAAGTGTATGGAATGAATATTAATCCAATAAATGTTCTTAGTCAATTTAATGGTAAATTAAATAAATTAGTAGAGGGATCAAAAATTGAAAATAAATTTGTTATCATTTTCAATTTAAATTTTTAATATTTTTTATATTTTTATTTAAATTTAAATTATTATTTATTTTAATAAAAATATAATAATTTATAATATTAAATAAGATAAAAATTATAATAAAAAAGATAAAAGAAATTAATCAATTAATTGGTATTATTTGTGGGATAAAAGAATATTACTTAAAGTAATAATTTAAATTTGACATATTTATGTTATTTTATTTTAACTAATTCTTTAATATAAATATATTATATTAATCATTAGAAGTAATTGCTAATTTACTATAAAATGGTTTAAGAGACCAGTACTTGCTTTCAGTCATCTAATGAAGAATAATTATTAATTCAATTAATGAAATTTTTAATTGAAATTCTTTCAATTACAATAGGTATAAATCTATGATTTGCTCCACAAATTTCTGAACATTGTCCATAAAAAATTCCTGGTCGATTAATAAAAAAATTAGTTTGATTTAAACGACCTGGGTTAGCATCTACCTTTACACCTAATGAAGGAATAGTTCAAGAATGAATAACGTCTGTTGCTGTAACTAAAATTCGAATTTGATTATTTATAGGTAAAATAATTCGATTATCTACATCTAATAAACGAAAGTTTATTGGAGAAAGTTCATTTGAGGGAATTATATAAGAATCAAATTCAATATTTTTAAAGTCAGAATATTCATATCTTCAATATCATTGATGTCCAATAGATTTTAATGTAATTAAGGGATTATTAAGTTCATCTAATAAATATAATAAACGAAGAGATGGAAGAGCAATAAAAATTAATGTAATAGCTGGAAGAATAGTTCAAATTAATTCAATAGTTTGACCTTCTAATAAAAATCGATTAATATATTTATTAAAAAATAATCTTAATATTAAATATCCAACTATAATAGTAATTATTAAAAGAATAATTAATGTATGATCATGAAAAAAAATAATTTGTTCTATTAAAGGGGAAGCTCCATTTTGAAGATTAAAATTAGATCATGTTGCCATTTCTAAAAAAAGGATAAATCCTTTATAAATGGGGTTTAAATCCATTACATATAATCTGCCATATTAGAAATTTCTTAAAATAGGAAGTTCATTATATGAATGTTCTCTTGGAGGGGTTAATTGATATCATTCAATAGAAGAAGATATATTTAGGGGGAATAAAACAATTCGTTGGTTAATTATTGATTCTCAAATAATAATTAATATAAATATTACTGCTAATAAAGAAATATAAGAACCTAAAGATGAAATTATATTTCATGAGATGTAAGCATCAGGATAATCTGAATAACGACGAGGTATTCCAGCTAATCCTAAAAAATGTTGAGGGAAGAAAGTAAGATTTACTCCAATAAATATAGTAAAAAATTGAATTTTTAATAAATAAGAATTTAATGATAATCCTATAAAAAGAGGGTATCAATGAATAAATCCCCCTAGAATAGCAAATACAGCTCCTATAGATAATACATAATGAAAATGAGCTACTACATAATAAGTATCATGTAGGGCTACATCAATTGAAGAATTAGCTAAAATTACTCCTGTAAGACCTCCAACTGTAAAAAGAAAAACAAATCCTAAACTTCATAAAATAGAAGGACTATAATTAATTTGTGTTCCATGAAGAGTAGCTAATCAACTAAAAATTTTAATACCTGTGGGAACGGCAATAATTATAGTTGCGGAAGTAAAATAAGCTCGAGTATCAATATCTATTCCTACTGTGAATATATGATGAGCTCAAACAACAAATCCTAATAATCCAATTGCTATTATAGCATAAATTATTCCTAAAGAACCAAAAGTTTCCTTTTTTCCTCTTTCTTGTGAAATAATATGAGAAATTATACCAAATCCTGGAAGAATTAAAATATAAACTTCTGGATGTCCAAAAAATCAAAATAAATGTTGGTATAAAATTGGATCTCCTCCCCCAGCAGGATCAAAAAATGATGTATTTAAATTACGATCTGTTAAAAGTATTGTAATGGCTCCAGCTAATACTGGTAAAGATAGTAAAAGTAAAAGAGCTGTAATACCAACAGCTCATACAAATAATGGTATTTGGTCAAATGAAAGTCCATTAATTCGTATATTAATAATAGTAGTAATAAAATTAATAGCTCCTAAAATTGATGAAATACCAGCTAGATGAAGAGAAAAAATAGCTAAATCTACAGAGCTACCCCCATGAGCAATATTAGAAGATAAAGGAGGGTAGACAGTTCAACCAGTACCAGCTCCATTTTCTACAATTCTTCTTGAAATTAATAATGTAAGAGAGGGTGGTAATAATCAAAAACTTATATTATTTATTCGGGGGAAAGCTATATCTGGAGCCCCTAATATTAATGGTACTAATCAATTACCAAATCCTCCAATTATAATAGGTATAACCATAAAAAAAATTATAATAAAAGCGTGAGCTGTAACAATAGTATTATAAATTTGATCATCCCCAATTAAAGATCCAGGGTTTCCTAATTCTGCTCGAATTAAAAGACTAAGAGAGGTTCCAACTATTCCTGCTCAAATTCCAAAAATAAAATATAAAGTTCCAATATCTTTATGATTTGTAGAATATAATCATTTTCGCAAATAAAATGGCTGAGTTATTAAGCGATAAATTGTAAATTTATTAACGAGAATTATTCTCTTTTATTAAAAAGTCTTATATTCAATAAAATGATATAAAATTGCAAATTTTAAGGAATAATCAAAAATTATTAAGGCTTAAAGAAATTTTCTTTATAAATAATTTTGAAGACTATTAGTTTAATTTAACTTAAAACCTTTTTAAAGAAAAAAAAAGGTTCTGAGAATTATTCCTGCTATGGAAATTAAACTAAAAAAATTAATAAAAGTAAGTGAATAATTTTTAACATAAATTTTAAATCATTTTAATTTTATATAATTAAATATAAATGAAGAATAAATAATTCGAATATAAAAAAATAATATAATAAGTCTTATTATTACAAAAATAAAAGTTAAAATAAAAATTTTATTATTAATTAGAAAATTAATAACAATTCATTTTGGAAAAAATCCAATAAAGGGGGGTAATCCCCCTAAAGATAAAAAATTAATAAATAATGATAATTTAATTAATGGATTTATATTTAAAATAAATAATTGATTAATATAAAATATATTTAAAATATTAAATAAAAAACATATAATTAATACTAAAAATGAATATATAAATAAATAAAATATTCATAAGTTTTCTCTAATTAAAATAGTTGATAATATTCATCCTAAATTATTAATAGAAGAAAAAGCTATTAATTTACGTAAAGAGGTTTGATTTAATCCCCCAATTGCTCCAATAATTGAATTAATAATTATAATTATAATTAAAAAAGTTTTATTAAAATAATAAGATAAAAGAATTATGGGGGAAATCTTTTGTCAAGTTATTAAAATAAAACAATTAAATCAAGAAAGACCTTCAATTACGTTAGGGAATCAAAAATGGAAGGGGGCTGCTCCTATTTTTATAAGTAAAGAAGAATTAATTATAATAGATAAAAATATATTAATTTCAAAATTTTTTATTAATATTAATTTTAATAAAATAGAAAATAGAAAATTAATTGAAGCAATAGATTGAGTTAAAAAATATTTTAGGGAGGCTTCTGATGCTATTAAGTTATTAGAATTGGAAATTAGGGGGATAAAACTTAATAAATTAATTTCTAACCCAATTCAACAACCAAATCAAGAATTAGATGAGATTGAAATTAAAGTTCTAAAAAAAAGAATAAATAAAAAAAATATTTTATTAGAGTTAATTAAAAAATAAATTAAAAATAAATTTATTGAAAAATTTAAAAGAAAATTTAAATTTCTTTTTTTTAAAGTTATATTTTAGTGTAAGATGCACAATAATTTTTGATATTATTAGATATAGTTTAATTCTATAAAATATAAATTAATAAAGGTAGAAAACTACATAATTTATCCTATCAGAATAATCCTTTTTATCAGGCACTTTATTTTTAAAAAAAAGGGGTTTCCTTTATATTTGGGGTATGAACCCAAAAGCTTAAATTTAGCTTATTTTTAA